CAACTTAGTGATTCGCACTAACCCTGCCTGGGACAGGAATAAAAGTCTATTCTCCTCGAGCTCCACCCTGGACTCTTTTTTATATTCAAAAAAGGTGTATGACTCTAGTAAAATAGAACATAAAATGTCGAGCCAAGAGCACTTAGATTCCTAATATAACTATATAAAAAGTAATCCACAGTAGATAATGTCCTTCAATTCAAGTCGCACGTTGCTTTTTACCGCATGAAGTTTTACCTTTTACCATAGCATTCCTCGAGTTTGGATAATTGATTCAATTATGGAATCTAGTTCAGTAAGTATATAATAACCTATCCTTCTTCTTTCTCGATTTTTCTTTCTCTATTTTTTATCTATTAATAGAATGGAATAGTGAATTTACGCGTAAAAGGTTAAGTTTTAATTCCAAAAAATTCCATATATATATTGTATATATGTAAAATAGAAATTGGAATAGAAATATATATTTTTTGGAATTCGTTTGAAATATAGAAGATTGATTCCGGAATGACTGTACTCTGGGACGGAAGGATTCGAACCTCCGAATAGCGGGACCAAAACCCGTTGCCTTACCGCTTGGCTACGCCCCATTTAGATTTTTATTCAAGGCTATTAAAAGAGTAATATTGCTATTGGTTATTCGTCAATTCAATTAAAGCCCAAATGAAATTATAGATTACATTGTTGCTAGAGTTTTGACACGTGTAGATAGCAAATAAAACTTACTTTATTGATCATTACATAGAATTCAATTAAGATATTGTATGAAAATATTATTTCTTTAATTCTAATTCTAATAAGAAAATTAAAGGGTTTTTGATTGAGTAAGTTCAACAAAGTCTTTTTAGACTCTCTTTCTGTATTTTTTTCCTTATATAAAAAATAAAAAATACTTATATTAAAAATATATTAATAACTCAATCAAAATTAAATTATCCACAAGAACACCAACTTTTGTTATGCTTAATATATTTAATTTGATCCGTATTTGTTTGAATTCTGCCCTTTTTTCAAGCACTTTTTTAGTCGCCAAATTGCCGGAGGCCTACGCCTTTTTGAATCCAATCGTAGATTTTATGCCCGTAATACCTCTTTTCTTTCTTCTCTTAGCCTTTGTTTGGCAAGCAGCTGTAAGTTTTCGATGAAATTCTTAATACTGTCTTAGAAAAATTCACGATTTTTATTCTTCCAACAATTCAAAAGATCAAAAAAATATTGGCGTATGAACGAACTCTTAATTAAAACATTTAATTTTTTTTTAGCCGTATGAAATCTGAATCATTTTATTTCCTCAATTTTACCCTCTTTTCCCTAAATGAAAGAACCTAATTCGAGTTCACAAAAATATCTCGATGTTAGTATGGAAATCTGTTTCCATATGAAAAACTCGACTATTATCTTATTACAAACGACTTTCTGAAACCTTTTTTTTTTTATTTTTTTCTAGAAAAAAATAAATCACTTAATTTTTTGGTATCAAAATTATATATTTGGTATAAAAATAGAGAATCTATTCTCTTTTTTTTTTTTTTTAAGTAAGATCCTGGAGATTGTGTAATGCTTACTCTCAAACTTTTTGTATACACTGTAGTTATATTCTTTGTTTCTCTCTTCATATTTGGATTCCTATCTAATGATCCAGGACGTAACCCGGGACGTGAAGAATAAAAAAGAAAGGTTTTTTATTGCTTTATTTAATTAGGGCAAATGTTCGAATTTCCGTAGGATTTTATCTATTACACATTATCCAAAAGGAGAAAGGGAAAGAGAGGGATTCGAACCCTCGGTACGATTAACTCGTACAATGGATTAGCAATCCAACGCTTTAGTCCACTCAGCCATCTCTCCTAAATAGAAAAGGGATACTTAATTTAATTAAGTTCCAGTAGGCAAAAAAAAAAAGGCTTGAAAAAAAAACCTCTTCTACTCTATTCTTATTCTTAAAAAACGTTATTTTTTTGTATAGATTATTCTTTCTATTATTTCTATTATATCTATTTTTTTTATATTATATATATATATTATATATCTAATATATATATTACTATATTATATATATATATAATAATATTATTATAACTTTTTATTTTTATATAGAACTTTCTAAGTCTCAGCAATTCTATTTACATAAAAAAATTTAGATAGCGATTAGATAAAGAATGGGCTCGAACTGGAAAGATAAATAACTAAAACCACAATAATAGAAATAGAGAATCCTTATTTGAATTTTGTCTCGTTCAAACACAAGTAAAAGATCTTTTTTATTTGAAAGCCTGGCCTGGTCAGTCCCCAGCCGGGCCTTTTTTTGTTAGGCTAATCTGGTGGATTTTTAGACAAAAATGCTCAGAAATTGAAAAAAAAATGGAACTCGCTTTGAGGCATTTTATTAAGTCTACGCGTAAATGCTAGGGTTTTCTAATTTTTTGAAGGTTTTTTTTTTATTAAACTCCCGATTACTTTGTTCGACAAAAGGTCACTTTATATGCAATAATTGCATTGT